GCAATGAAAAAGGCTATAGAATTAACTGAACAAGCAGATACAAAAGGAATTCAAGTGCAAATTGCAGGACGTATTGACGGAAAAGAAATTGCGCGTGTTGAATGGATCAGAGAGGGTAGGGTTCCACTACAAACCATTCGCGCTAAAATTGATTATTGTTCCTATACAGTTCGAACAATCTATGGGGTATTAGGCATCAAAATTTGGATCTTTATAGAAGGGGAATAATAAACCTTTATTTCCCTTTGCATTCTATCCAGCGATGTAACAAAAAATGATAAATTAGTTTCTTCTTTTTCTTTTCTGTTCAATAAAAAAAAAATGAACAATAATAATTCTATTATAATTCTATAGGGTTTAATAAAAATTTAATTCATCTTTTGATAAAATTGCTATGCTTAGTGTGTGACTCGTTGGTTTTTTGAGGGTTAGTATAAAAAAACAGCCCCATAGTATAAAAATATAAACAAATAACTATAGAAGTAATAACCAACTCATCACTTCGTATTATCTGGATCCAAAGAACCAGTCAAGATATGATATATTGTTCATATTGTTGTAGCAACTGAAATCTTTTTTATTAAAAAATATGCTTCTAAGTTGTCAATCGAAATAAAAAAGAAAGGGTATGGATAATTGGAAAGATGAGAGAAAGAAAGAAAAAGGATATTGATGATATATAATTCCAATATGTAAGGTCTATGAGTCATCTCAGAAAAAATCTGCGTAATAAAGCACCAATACGGATTCATCATTAAATGGATCTGCTCGTCGAACAAAAAATAAAGAGCTTCGAGCCAATAAAGACTAAGAATATTGACTCAAGAACTAATAGCTCCGTTGTAAAATTCAGACCTAACCATTAAGTAAGAAGCGATGGGAACGATGGAACCTATGAATTCAAAAGATTTTAGTGAAAATGAATTCGAATGATTCATTGATCGGGATGGCGGAACCGGCCAGAGACCAATTCATCTATTCGGAAAAGTTATGAACTAATGATAGAACTGAAATAGAAATTGAAAGAGTAAATATTCGCCCGCGAAAACTTTATTTTCTTGGATTGCTAAAATTGGGTCAACCCAATACGATAAAGAGTAAAACAAAAGAAAGATTTGTTTTAACATTCTAAAAGATATAAATATAAGAAAAAAGAGTTATTTAATATATTTAGATTTAGTTATCTATACAAACAAGATACACAAATGAATAATAGATTTGATCTAGATTAAATGAAATCAATGATTCAGTATATTACTTATTAAATACATGTATATCTTAATTCAAATTATATTCTATCTGAATTGAATTCAAAATCTTTAATTTGAATTGATTTTATTCGCGAGGAGCTGGATGAGAAGAAACTCTCACGTCCGGTTCTGTAGTAGAGATGGAATTCAAAACAAACCATCAACTATAACCCCAAAAGAACCAGATTCCGTAAACAACATAGAGGAAGAATGAAGGGAATATCTTATCGAGGTAATACTATTTGTTTTGGTAAATACGCTCTTCAGGCACTTGAACCCGCTTGGATCACATCTAGACAAATAGAAGCAGGTCGACGAGCAATGACACGAAATGCACGTCGCGGTGGAAAAATATGGGTCCGTATATTTCCAGATAAACCAGTTACAGTAAGGCCCGCAGAAACACGTATGGGTTCAGGTAAAGGCTCTCCCGAATATTGGGTAGCTGTTGTTAAACCAGGTCGAATCCTTTATGAAATGGGTGGAGTAACAGAAAATATAGCCCGAAGGGCTATTTCAATAGCAGCGTCCAAAATGCCTATACGAGCTCAATTCATCATTTCGGGATAAAAAAGAAATAGGCCTTAAAAATAGCGGGTGCAGGTTTCTTTTTTTGAACAAATAATATTTCTTTTTTTCTTCGACCTTTGTATTGTAAAAAACAGAAAAAAAAAAAAAAAAAAAAAAATGATATGATTCAACCTCAGACCCATTTGAATGTAGCAGATAACAGCGGGGCTCGAGAATTGATGTGTATTCGAATCATAGGAGCTAGCAATCGTCGATATGCTCATATTGGTGACGTTATTGTTGCTGTGATCAAAGACGCAGTTCCAAACATGCCTCTAGAAAGATCAGAAGTGGTCAGAGCTGTAATTGTCCGTACTTGTAAAGAACTTAAACGTGACAACGGTATGATAATACGATATGATGACAATGCTGCAGTTGTGATTGATCAAGAAGGAAATCCAAAAGGAACTCGCGTTTTTGGTGCGATTGCCCGAGAATTGAGACAGTTCAATTTTACTAAAATAGTTTCATTAGCTCCCGAGGTATTATAAAATGAGACTACGATATGGTTATAGGTTATAGTAGGGTATTTAAAAGAAATAGATTAAGATTAATTTAGTAGATTTTGTCTCACGTATATACCTTTCAAAATTCATATTAATATTCATAAACAAATACGTAAAAAAAAAAAAAAAAAAAAAAGAAAAACATGTTGATTATATCCAAATTTGGAGGCACCAATCATTTTAATTAATCATGAGTAGTGATACTATTGCTGACATAATAACCTCTATACGAAATGCCGATATGTATAGAAAAAGCGTGGTTCGAGTAGCATCTACTAATATCAGCCAAAGTATTGTTAAAATACTTTTACGAGAGGGTTTTATCGAAAACGTGAGAAAACATCGAGAAAACAACAAAGATTTTTTGGTTTTAACCCTACGACATAGAAGGAATAGGAAAAGGACTTATCGAAATCTTTTAAATTTAAAACGGATCAGTCGGCCGGGTCTACGAATCTATTCTAACTATCAAAGAATTCCTAGAATTTTAGGCGGGATGGGAGTTGTAATTCTTTCTACCTCTCGGGGTATAATGACAGACCGGGAGGCTCGACTAGAAAGAATAGGCGGAGAAATTTTGTGTTATATATGGTAATTTTTCTAATATCCGAATTGAATAGGAAACTTCTTTTTTGTGAAAAAGAAAAGAGAAGGAGTGGGTTGTCTAATAGGGTTCTTCCTCCACTAGTTGATACTTCAAGGAGGTTTGACCTGGAATGAAAGAACAAAAATGGATTCATGAAGGTTTAATTACTGAATCGCTTCCCAATGGCATGTTCCGGGTTCGTTTAGATAATGAAGATATGATTCTAGGTTATGTTTCAGGAAAGATCCGACGTAGTTTTATACGAATATTGCCAGGAGATAGAGTCAAAATTGAAGTAAGTCGTTATGATTCAACCAGAGGTCGTATAATTTATCGACTCCGCAACAAAGATTCGAAAGATTAGGTTTTTTCAACTTCACTATTTCTTTTTCTTTCGCAGGAATACGATTCAAAATCGAAAATTACAATAAACTTATTTTCTTCCAAGAAAAGGATTCAAAATTAAAGTAAGGAGTGGCAAATATGAAAATAAGAGCTTCTGTTCGTAAAATTTGTGAAAAATGTCGACTAATCCGTCGTCGGGGACGAATTATAGTAATTTGTTCCAACCCAAGACATAAACAAAGACAAGGATAATAAGACTCGTTAAAGACCCAATATACAAATAAGAAGGGGGATCTTTTTTGACATGAAATGGATATATCCATATATCTCTGACTCAAATTTATGAGATGATAAAATATGGCAAAAGCTATACCGAAAAAGGGTTCACGTGGACGTATTAGTTCGCGTAAGAGTATACGTAAAATACCAAAGGGGGTTATTCATATTCAAGCAAGTTTCAATAATACCATTGTGACTGTTACAGATGTACGAGGGCGAGTGGTTTCTTGGTCCTCTGCCGGTACTTGTGGCTTCCAAGGTACAAGAAGAGGGACGCCGTTTGCTGCTCAAACCGCAGCGGCAAATGCTATTCGTGCAGTAGTAGATCAAGGTATGCAACGAGCAGAAGTCATGATTAAAGGTCCCGGTCTTGGAAGAGACGCAGCATTACGAGCTATTCGCAGAAGTGGTATACTATTAACTTTCGTACGGGATGTAACCCCTATGCCACATAATGGCTGTAGACCCCCGAAAAAAAGACGTGTGTAGAAATCAAAATTGAAGATATTTCAATAGCAAGAGAAACAAGAGAGCAAGAGAAACAAGAGAAATAAATGATTCAATGATCAGATCAAATAATATTATTATGGTTCGAGAGAAAATAACAGTATCTACTCGGACACTACAGTGGAAGTGTGTTGAATCAGCAGCAGACAGTAAGCGTCTTTTGTATGGGCGCTTTATTCTGTCTCCGCTTATGAAAGGTCAAGCAGACACAATAGGCATTGCGATGCGAAGAGCTTTGCTTGGAGAAATCGAAGGAACATGTATCACACGCGCAAAATCTGAGAAAATCTCACACGAATATGCTACCATAATGGGTATTCAAGAATCAGTACATGAAATTTTAATGAATTTGAAAGAAATCGTATTGAGAAGTAATCTCTATGGAACTTGTGAGGCGTCTATTTGTGTCAGGGGCCCTGGATATGTAACTGCTCAAGATATCATCTTACCGCCTTATGTAGAAATCGTCGATAATACACAGCATATAGCTAGCTTGACGGAACCCATTGAGTTGGTTATTGGATTACAAATAGAGAAGAATCGTGGATATCTTATAAAAGCGCCAAATACCTTTCAAGATGGAAGTTATCCTATAGATCCTGTATTCATGCCTGTTCGAAATGCGAATCATAGTATTCATTCTTATGAAAATGGTAACAAAGAGATACTATTTCTCGAAATATGGACAAATGGAAGTTTAACTCCTAAAGAAGCACTTCACGAAGCCTCCCGGAATTTGATTGATTTATTGATTCCCTTTTTACATACCAAAGAAGAAAATTTAAGTTTAGAGGACAATCAACACATAGTTCCTTTACCCCCTTTTACCTTTTATGATAAATTGGCTAAACTAACAAAAAATAAAAAAAAAATGGCGTTGAAATCGATTTTTATTGACCAATCAGAATTGCCTCCCAGAATCTATAATTGCCTCAAAAGGTCCAACATATATACATT